AAAGCAAGCAAGAGGTGGAATACCACAAAGAGAAAGTGTACCTATCAAAAAAGCTGTTTTCGTAATCGGCATATATTTGGTTAACCCGCCCATAAGAGCCATATTTTGACTTTGATTTGGAGAATATCCAACAATACTTTCCATACAATGAATAATGGATCCGGAGCCTAAAAATAATAATGCTTTTGAATAGGCATGGGTGATCAAATGAAATAAAGCAGCTCGATATGATCCCATACCTAAAGCTAACATAATATAACCCAACTGCGACATTGTCGAATAAGCTAAACTTCTCTTAATGTCTCTTTGGGCAAGGGCCAAAGTAGCTCCTAAAAGTACGGTTATAATACCTATCAAAGAAATAAGGTTCATTATGTAAGGTATAACTGTGAAAAGAGGGTAAAGTCTAGCTACAAGAAAAATGCCTGCGGCTACCATAGTAGCAGCGTGTATAAGAGCTGAAATAGGGGTAGGCCCCTCCATAGCATCAGGTAACCATACATGAAGGGGGAATTGTGCAGATTTCGCAACTGCACCAAGGAATAATAGGGCGGCACACAGAGTAAGAAATAAAGAATTTAAACCATTATTCTCCATCAAGTTAGTGACTATTTTAAACAAATCTCGAAATTCGAAACTACCCGTTATCCAATAAAGACCTAAGATTCCTAATAATAAACCAAAATCCCCTACACGATTAGTTACAAACGCTTTTTGACAAGCATTTGCTGCAATTGGTCGTGTGAACCAAAAACCTATTAATAGATACGAGCACATTCCAACTAACTCCCAAAAAATATAAATTTGTATTAAATTGGAACTAGTAACTAATCCTAACATGGAAGTATTGGAAAAACTCATATAAGCAAAAAATATCAAATATCCTTCATCATGAGACATATAATTATCACTATAAATAAGAACCATAATTCCAACAGTAGTGATTAATATTAACATAATAGAAGTAAGTGGATCGATCAAGTCGCCAAACTCTAAAGAAAAATCATTATTTATGGTCCAAGACCATAAATATTGATAGATGGAACTACCATTCATTTGTTGAATAGACAGATCGATTGAAAAAAGCATAACTATACTTAGTAATAAAACACTAAGAAAAGCCCAGAAACGGCGGAGATTTTTTGTTGTCGTTGGAACAAGGAGAAGCCCCACCCCTATTGCTATAGGAACTGGAAGTGGAACGAAAGGTATGATCCATGCATATTGATATGTATGTTCCATAAGAAAATAAAACTTTTTTTTTCAATTCACCTGCTCTTATATCTTTCGGAAGGAGCAATAAAATAAAGAAAAGAAAGAACTAAAATATAATTTTGAATTCTTAAACCTTTCTAATTCTTTCCCTCCAAAAAATAAAAACTCAGAAGTTACAATAGGTCAAAAAATCAAATCATTTTTAAAAAGGTACCGCTTAGTTATTAACTAGGATATTTATGAAGATACAGAATCAGAATATGCAATTTCAATTTCTTTATTATTATTAGAAATTCATTGATCAAGGAAAAACAATTAAGTAATTTAATTATAGTAAAAAATTACTTTATTCTGGTATGTAAGATCCATCAATAACTTTATTGAACATAGGATCTATCAAAAACTTGACCCCCAAAAAAGACCTTGTGATTTGAGTTAGTATATTTGTAAGACTTTACTAATTCTTCTCGAGTGGATTCTAGATTCTATTCCCCAAAAACAACGGATACTTTTAGAAAACTCTACGATATTCGGCACTTTTATACCCACGACTTCATGTAGAATTGAAAAAAGGACTTAGTTAAATGGCTTTTTCTCAAGTGTTTATTATATTAACAGATTCCATATCAGTCTCATTTCTTTTTTACTATTTTTAAATTTTCATTTAATTAAGGGTACTGTACTCTATTGATGAATTGATAGAAAAAAGGTTACAGTTACAGTATTCTTCTCTTAAATTAAGGTAAGCGTTTTCCAATTTTTATCTTTCTTTTCTTAAATAAAATAGAATACGATGAGCCGTAGCCCACTTTTTTATGACGGTGACATAGATATAGATTCGAACGAAGATTAGTATATAAAAATTCTTCTTTATTTGGATATTGTATGTAATAAAAATGTGAATTAAAGTATTCCGAAAATAAAGAAAGAAATTAAGATATCCCACTTTTATCCGGAAATACTATATGGGACTCACACATCCATATTGTATATTATCAAGAAAGTATGATCTAGGGATAAATATATAGCTAAATAAAAAAATGACGCATTTTGAACAATACATGTCTTTCACATCCAACTATAACAATGAGTAACCTCTTAAAAATGGCCGTTCCAAAGAAACGTACTTCTATATCAAAAAAGCGTATTCGTAAAAACATTTGGAAAAGAAAAGGATATTTGGCTGCGCTAAAAGCTTTTTCCTTAGCAAAATCTCTTTCTACCGGGAATTCAAAAAGTTTTTTTGTGCAACAAACAAATAAACAAGTATTGGAATAATCTAAATCAATATGCCTCGATGAATTTGCTAATTAAATTGATAAGATGAACGATTCCCATTAACTTATATTTTTAACTGATCAATATGAGGTGGCACTTTCAATTGTCCTATTTAGGATAGGAAGCCTTTCATTTCCTAAATAAAAAGGTACTATGTTTTTTTGGTCAAACGAAAAAACATAGTACTTGCTAGAAAGTTTCACTTTTCTTTTGAGGTTTTTTTTAATGACTATGGGGATACAATAGATTTTTTCGTTTTGTTCGGATCCATGAAATCATCAAAAAATAATCAATAAAGAAAGGGGTTTTTTTATTTCTATACCTGAATTGAGAGCAGAACTCTCTAGTTCCGACTAATCCGTTTTGGGAGAACGGAAACCTCTCGAAAAGTCCATCGTTAAGACGAAAATAATCCTATAAGAGATTATTGAACGTTCAAATATAAATTAGAGGGGGCCTTTAATTTTATTTGCTTTTTTCCTAAAACATATTACATTGAATTTACTCCTTACAATCTCGACGTTTGAGTGCGGATGGGCTATTATGCTTTCGAGCAAGCCGCTATGGTGAAATCGGTAGACACGCTGCTCTTAGGAAGCAGTGCTAGAGCATCTCGGTTCGAGTCCGAGTGGCGGCATCTTCTAAAAGAGATACAATAAATCCTATAATGAAAATGAAATGGATTACGCATTTCCATTCCAGTGTTAAAGGACTCCCTTTTTATTTTAGGATTTTTTATGATATTTTCGACTTTAGAACATATATTAACTCACATCTCTTTTTCAATTGTTTCAATTGTAATTACGATTTATTTGATGACCTTATTAGTCCACGAAACCATAGGACTACATGATTCGTCAGAAAAGGGCATGATAGCTACCTTTTTTTGTATAACAGGATTATTAGTTACTCGTTGGATTTATTCGGAACATTTCCCCTTAAGTGATTTATATGAATCATTAATATTCCTTTCATGGGGCTTTTCCATTATTCATATGGTTCCTAAAATATTGAATCATAAAAATGATTTAAGCGCAATAACTGCGCCAAGTACTATTTTTACCCAAGGATTTGCTACTTCAGGTCTTTTGACGGAAATGCATCAATCCACAATATTAGTACCTGCCCTCCAATCTCAGTGGTTAATGATGCACGTAAGTATGATGATATTGAGCTATGCAGCTCTTTTATGTGGATCATTATTATCAGTATCTCTTCTAGTCATTACATTTCGAAAAAGCTTAGGGGTCTTTGGTAAAAACAATCATTCATTAATTGGGCCGTTTTCATTTGATTTTGATGAGATTCAATATGTAAATGAAAGAAGCAATGCTATACTAACCAATTCTTTACTTTCATTTAGAAATTATCACAGGTATCAATTGATTCAGCAATTGGATCGTTGGAGTTATCGTGTTATTAGTCTAGGATTTATCTTTTTAACCGTTGGTATTCTTTCAGGAGCAGTGTGGGCTAATGAGGCGTGGGGGTCATATTGGAATTGGGACCCCAAAGAAACTTGGGCATTTATTACTTGGACTATATTTGCTATTTATTTACATATTAGAACCAACCAAAATTTTCAAGGCACAAATTCCGCGATTGTAGCTTCTATGGGATTTCTTATAATTTGGGTATGCTATTTTGGGGTCAATCTATTAGGAATAGGCCTACATAGTTATGGTTCATTCACATTAGCATCTTAATCGAAGACGTGACCTAATACATAGAAATAGCATATCATATGTAAGGATAGTTTGTTGGAGTTTTAGAGAACCGGTTCAATCAAGTAGTAATTGAACCGGTTCTCTAAAACTCCAAACGTATCTGATTACAATTCACTTCTTTTTTTACTTAATATTAAGTAAGGAAAAATAAGACCTCTTTTTTCTTTTATTGTCCACCGAATTTTTTTATCGCAGCTTTTTATTTTATGTCTTATTCATGCAAACTATCGAGAAAAGTAATTAGATAAAATAGCTTCTACCTTGTCAACTGATAGTGAGAGAACGAAATCTGGATAAATACCAATGCCTATTACTGGCAGAAAGATACAGATTGAAACAAAAAGTTCTCGTGGTCCAGAATCAAAAAAATAAGAATTTTTGGCATTAAATTGCTTGTATCCATAAAACATCTGGCGTGACATAGATAATGAATAAATAGGAGTTAATATCATTCCAATTGCCATTACAAAAGTAATGAGTATTTTTGGCATTAAAAGATATTTTGGGCTGGTAATTATGCCAAAAAAGATTACCAATTCGGCAACAAAACCACTCATTCCCGGCAATGCAAGAGAAGCCATCGAGAAACTACTGAACATTGTAAATATTTTTGGCATTGGGATAGCTATTCCTCCCATTTCGTCGAGATAAACGAGACGTATTCTATCATAACTCGTTCCTGCCAAGAAAAAAAGCGCCGCACCAATAAATCCATGAGAAATTATTTGCAAAATGGCCCCGTTGAGTCCCATATCGGTTACGGAGGCTATTCCTATAATTGTAAAACCCATATGAGATACGGAAGAGTAGGCTATTCTCTTTTTTAAATTGCGTTGCCCAGGAGATGTTAAAGCTGCATAGATTATTTGCCCTGTGCCTACAATAATCAACCAGGGAGAAAAAATGGAATGAGCATGGGGTAATAATTCCATATTGATCCGAACCAACCCATATGCTCCCATTTTTAATAAGATTCCGGCTAGAAGCATACATGTACTGTAATGTGCTTCTCCGTGGGTATCTGGTAACCATGTATGTAGAGGTATAATCGGTGATTTGACAGCATAAGCAATAAGAAAACCAAAATAGAATATTATTTCTAATGCCACAGGATATGATTGATTCGCTAATGTTTCGAAATTCAATGTTGGTTCGTTAGAAGCATATAAACCCATACCAAGAACTCCCATTAAGAGAAAAATAGAACCCCCTGCAGTGTACAAAATAAACTTTGTAGCTGAGTACAAACGCTTCTTCCCCCCCCACATGGATAAAAGTAGGTAAACAGGAATTAATTCTAACTCCCACATGATAAAAAAGAGTAAAAGATCTCGAGAAGAAAAAAGTCCTATTTGACCGCTGTACATTGCTAACATTAAGAAATGGAACAGTCGTGAATCCCGAGTAACTGGCCGGGCCGCTAAAGTAGCTAAAGTTGTGATGAATCCCGTCAATAAAATGGGTCCTATGGAAATTCCATCTATTCCGAGTCTCCAGTGAAAATCAAAAAAATTAATCCATTTGAAATCCTGTTCTAATTGAATTAATGGATCGTCCAATTGGAAATGATAACAGAATACATAGGTCGTTAGAAGTAGTTCCAATAGGCATATAGATATAGTATACCATCGGATGACCTTATTTCCTCTATGAGGGAGAAAGAAAATGGAAAAACCCGCGAATATCGGCAAAACAACAATTATTGTTAACCAAGGAAAAAAATTCGTAGTAAAGACAAGATAAGATACACTTTGACCAGAAAACCCCGTACTCGAGAAATATTTCGAGCACGGGGTTTTGTCGGTAAAGATAAAAAAATGGATTCAAGTTAAGCTTTCTGGAACGTATCAATAAGCTAGACCCATGCTGCGAGTTGTCTCATGCCATAAATAAACTCGGACACTCAAGAAATCTGTTGGACAAGCGGATTCACATCTCTTACAACCCACACAGTCTTCTGTTCTTGGAGCAGAAGCTATTTGCTTAGCTTTACATCCGTCCCAAGGTATCATTTCTAATACATCTGTGGGGCAGGCTCGTACACATTGAGTGCACCCTATGCATGTATCATAAATCTTTACTGAATGTGACATTGGATCTATCCACTTTTTGAACATCATAAATTTTCGATCTAGTAAAAAAAGGAATCATATATTGTAGACACCAGACGAATCAATAATTAACCAAAAATTTTTCTAAAAAATTAACTTATATATTTGGTCATGAGAGAGGGCCAAGATACTTTGATTTATTACTCTTTAGCAAACATAGCCGCTTCTGTCGTATATAATATTAATTCGCATTGATAAATATTTTTTTCGTTATTTGTATGATTAACACATTAATCTAATTACCATTATTTATTCAACAAATTCGATTGATTGATACGAATTGATTTTTTGTTACGATAAATGGACGAAACAATGGCTGGCCCAATAGCTGCTTCAGCGGCTGCAATAGCTATAACAAAAATTGAAAAAATGTCTCCTTTTAATTGACGACTATCAAATAAATCAGAAAATGTTACGAAATTCATATTAACTGCATTCAATATAAGCTCAAGACACATAAGTGCTCTAACCATATTTCGACTTGTGATCAATCCATAAATCCCAATAGAAAATAAATAGGCACTCAAAACAAGTTCATGTTCAAGCAGCATTAACCAAACCCTCCTCAATCTGAATTTCTTTAATTTCAATATGAACAACAATTAAACCTTAACTAATTTGGTTGACTCGAATCTAACAAGTACAGAACTAAGGAAGATATTGGTAATAGATTGAACTAAAAGATAAAATTTACATTTTATACCTGAAAAATATGACCATGGAATTGAAGTAAAATGGATAGGCTAAGCCAGAACAGAACAAAATAATTCTTTTTTTTTTTTTTTTACTGACGAGCCATAGCAATTGCACCTATCAAAGAAACTAAAAGAATTATAGAAATAAGCTCAAAAGGAAGAAAAAAATCAGTTGATAAATGAATCCCGATTTGTTGACCTTTATTTATCAAATCTTGCTCCAAAATCTGGTTTGATCTTGTAGTCCAAATAACCCCGTACCATGACGTATCTGGAATAGTAGTTATTAGTGAAACAAAAATACTTGTACAAACCAGTGAAGTTACCCCATCCCCAACAGTCCAAATACTGAAATCATTGTAATATTCTGAGTCGTTCATGAACATAACAGCGAATATAATTAAGACATTTATGGCTCCCACATAAATAAGGAGTTGTGCAGCAGCTACAAAATGGGAATTCGATGGAATATGAAATAAGGATATACAAACAAGAACCAATCCCAATGAAAAGGCAGAAAAAATAGGATTAGTAAGTAATACCACTCCTAGACCTCCTACTATAAGACCCAATCCCAAAAAAACTAAAAGAAAATCATGTATTGGTCCAGTTAAATCCATTATATGTAAAATAAGAGATAAATAAGTCGAAATGTTTCATAATCTTATTGACTAGACCAGAAAAAGAAAGTTACCCTATTTTTATGATAAGTTACTTATTTAATTTAATCCTATACGGGGTGTGGGTTGATGTAGATAGATTAATTTATTCCATTTATCTATCCGATTGCTTATATATCGAAATTCTCGCAAATATAGTTCATTCTTTTTTATCCAAAGTAAGCCGTGATTCTCGCGAATCACCAATCAATAAGAGCGCTTTTTTTTTAGTTATTAACCAAACAAAATAAAAGAAGCTCCGCTCCTTTAGATGAAAACGTAATCTTAGTAATCGGTAATAGTTCTTGAACCAAGGAGTTTACCCGTGGCTTTTTTTATTTGAGTAGAATTAATAATGGTTCGAATCGTGTAATCTCCAATTACTGTCATTGGTAACCGACCCAAAGCAATTTGATTATAATTCAATTCGTGACGATCATATGTAGAAAGTTCATATTCTTCAGTCATTGATAAACAGTTTGTTGGACAATATTCGACGCAGTTCCCACAAAAAATACATATTCCAAAATCAATACTATAGTTAAGCAATCGCTTTTTTCGAATATCCGTTTCCAATTTCCAATCAACTACGGGCAGATCTATAGGGCATACACGAACACATACTTCACAAGCAATGCATTTATCAAATTCAAAGTGGATTCGACCGCGGAAACGCTCTGATGTGATCAATTTTTCATAAGGATATTGAATAGTTACGGGTAAACGATTCGTGTGGGATAAGGTAATCATGAAACTTTGACCAATATATCTTGCAGCTCTTACTGTTTGTTGACCATAATTAATGAACCCAGTTACCATAGGGAGCATATCGTGAATATCTATGAATAATTTTAAGTTTCTTTCTATTGTTTGAGAGAAGTTCTAAATCGAGAATAGAATATCGTATGCCCTTAGAGTGAAAAGAGTTGGAAAGAAGTTGTCAATAATAGATTCCCTAGAGAAATAGGTAAAAGAAACTTCCACCCAAGATTTAATAGTTGATCCATTCTCATCCTAGGTAAAGTCCATCTTGTTGTAATAGGAATGAACAGGAACAAATAAGCTTTAGCTAATGTAATAAAAATACCAATTGTCATTCCAAAAACTCCACCCACTTCATAAATTTCGAAATGAGGAAGAAATATGTACGGAAGAGAAAGATTCCAACCCCCTAAATAAAGAACTGTTACAAATAATGAAGAAACTAGTAGATTTAGATAGGAAGCAACATAAAATAAACCAAATTTTATACCTGAATATTCGGTTTGATAACCTGCTACTAATTCTTCTTCGGCTTCTGGTAAATCAAAGGGTAACCTCTCACATTCTGCTAGGGAAGAAATTACAAAAACTGCAAAACCTATAGGTTGACGCCACAGATTCCACCCCCAAAAACCATATTTTGACTGCGCCTCAACTATATCAACTGTACTTGAACTGTTAGATAATTATAGTAGGTGATAACATCACTGCTTCCATCGCTATTGCAGAACCGTACATGATACTTCAGCCTCATACGGCTCCTCGATGGCCTTAACGAAATCTAAGGACTGGTTCGGTATTATCTCGATATGTGTTATATAGAATCAAGATGTATCGAAGAGTCACAAATTAAACCAATGCAATTCCGTCTGCTATAATAGAAAAAAAGGTGCTTCCGAATTGATCTTATCCTTTATAATTTAAGTTTGTCTTTATTCAGTAATAACTTAATCCTTGAATAAAATACTCGTTGTCTAAGTAGGTATTTCAACCTATTTATTTCGTTCCTATTCTTCTTTCTAAGAAAAGTAAAAATGGGCTCAAAAAAAAAAGGATTACTTCGTTCCTGATAATTATTTATTTCACCTGTGGATAGGACCATACTCGGGATCGGGATCGTGGGGAAGTACTACTTTATCGTTTCTACCAACTTAAAGCCCCATTATGATTCCGTTTATGCAGAAATACCTTTTTTGGTAACTTACATTATCTCTGTTACTAATCCTTTGTGTATTTTGGTGTTCCTAACCGTCCACTCATTTTTGCTCGATCCCCGGTATGGTAATACATACAATATAATAGAATAGTTAAAACAAAACTCTAGCCAGTTGATCTTTTCTACCCGCTTCAAACCGTGATGACTAATCAACCAACCTTGGGGTAATTTATCTTTTTTTTGCTTAACTCTTGTACATAGGGAATGAGTCTCAACCTTTTTACTGCTAATTTATAAGCAGTTTTGTTTCACTCATATAACTATCTGGTTTAGGTCATCACCCCGAATGACGAATAAAAAAACGAGGATCTCTATTCACTCCATTCAACTTCTTTCCTAGAAAAAAATTAGGTAAAAGTTCATGCCCCAACGAATCGCACGTAGAGATATTGATAACACACATGGAGTTAATGGTATTTCATAACTAATCGATTGAGCAGCAGCTCGTAGACCACCCAAAAAAGAATATTTATTATTTGACCCATATCCTGACATAAGAAGTCCAATAGGAGCAATACTTGAAATAGAAATCCATAAAAAAACACCTATACTGAGATCAGCTAAAACAAGACGATATCCAAAAGGAATTACTGAATAACTTAGTAAAATGGATATGACTGCTATATAGGGTCCGAGACTGAATAAAAGAATATCTCCTCTAGATGGGAGAAGATCCTCTTTAAAAAGTAATTTTGTCCCGTCTGCTAGAGCTTGAAGAATTCCCAAAGGACCCGCGTATTCGGGTCCAATACGTTGTTGTACCCCCGCAGATATTTTTCTTTCTAACCACACAATAACTAGTATTCCTATCGTGATTCCCAATACAGGAGTAAAAATAGGGACAAGCAACCATATAAGACCATAGACCCCCTTTAAGGATTCCAATCTGAAAAAAGAATTGATAGCCTGTAATTCTGTCGTATCAATTATCATATTAACGATCAACTTCTCCCATAATGATATCTATACTACCTAGTATCGTCATAATATCCGCCAATTTCATTCTTTTAACTAACTGAGGAAGAATTTGCAAATTGATAAAACCCGGAGGACGAATTTTCCATCTCCAAGGAAAAGCACTATGATCCCCTATCAGAAAAATCCCCAATTCCCCCTTTGGGGCTTCTACTCTCACATAAAGTTCTTGTTTTGATAATTCAAAAGTAGGAGAGGGTTTTTTACTAATAAATCTATAGTCAAAATCATTCCAGTCAGAATCCCCTGCTTTATCAAAGCGTCGGGCTTCTAAATTTTCATAGGGCCCTCCCGGAATTCCTTCCAAAGCTTGTTGAATAATTTTTATGGATTCTGTCATTTCACCGATTCGGACTAAGTAACGGGCTAATGAATCCCCTTCTTTTTGCCATTGTACTTCCCAATCAAACTCGTCGTAACACTCATAATGATCAACTTTCCGAAGATCCCATTGTATTCCGGAAGCTCGTAGCATTGGCCCTGATAAACCCCAATTTATTGCCTCCTCTCCACCAACAACGCCTACCCCCTCAACGCGTTCTAAAAAAATAGGATTTCGCGTAATAAGCTTTTGATATTCAGCAACCCCGGTTAAAAAATAATCGCAGAAATCTAAACATTTATCTATCCAGCCATGAGGTAGATCAGCAGCTACTCCTCCGATACGAAAATAATTATGCATCATTCGCATACCTGTGGCAGCTTCGAATAGATCATATATCAATTCTCTCTCTCTGAAAATATAGAAGAAAGGAGTCTGCGCACCTATATCCGCCATAAAAGGGCCAAGCCATAATAAATGAGAGGCTATACGACTCAGTTCCAACATAATTACTCTGATATAACGGGCTCTTTTAGGAACTTGAATATTTCCTAACTGTTCTGGTCCATTTACCGTTATTGCCTCGGTAAACATAGTAGCTAAATAATCCCAACGCGTTACATAAGGCAGATATTGTATAATTGTTCGGTTTTCCGCTATTTTTTCCATCCCTCTGTGTAAATAACCCAATATAGGTTCACAGTCAATAACGTCTTCACCATCTAGAGTAATGATTAGGCGAAGAACGCCATGCATCGATGGGTGGTGAGGACCCATATTGACTATCATTAGGTCTTTTCTTGTAGCTGATACAGTCATATTTTTTCCCCGATTCATTATTCCATGAATTGCTGAAAACGAAACAAAGTTCATAAAAATTCAAGATCTAATAAATCAAATAATTCAAACTAAAGCTTCAAATTAACTTAACTAGTCTTTGGCTCCCGAATATCCAACCGACCAATTAATTCTTTATAACGTATTCTATTTCTTTTTACAAATAAGCCAGCAACCGTTGCCGTTTTCCCAGAGTTTTCCCTATACCTCTCTGAGATAAAAAGTCCTTTTTGTTAAATTCAAAATGGAAAGTGAGTCTCCGCATTTTATTGGTGAAACTTAATACTTTAAATTCAAAGGAAACGGACCCCTTGTTTTCTTCTTTTTCTTCTTGCGAAATAACTGAGATGAATGCATTTTTTTATCATAAAAAGAGCGCTTCTCTTTTTTTTATAAAAAATGGAGTTTATCGATCAGTAAAAATAATATCGGTTTTTAAAATATGGTTCTGGTATACACAAAAAATTTATTTTTTCATATACTATCCTTTCAAATTTACTGAATCAATCCAATTTGAAATTTCATTCGGATATAGATATCGATAAAAAAGGCTAGTCGAGTTCTTCAACCTCCCCAAAAAAGAAAGGGAAAAATTGAGCCGAATAAGATTCTTAGGTCATTGAATCAGTATCCTATACGGGAAACCAGAATATAAATAAATATAACACAAATGTGCGGGTACATTTGTTTGCCTTCATATATCATGCCATATCTGGCACGTTATAGATAGGAAGGAGATTTACCATTAATTGATGGTAAATCGTGGATACATATATATCCTTGACATACTGAAACGACTTCCATTACTGGTATCAAACCAATAGCGATTCATACAAGCTAAATCCTCTAATCTATAATTTGGCCAAAGAAAAAATTTCAATTTCATTAATTTATTTCTATCTCTATCTAAATTCTTTGGATCTTTATCAAGATGCTTGCTCTCCTCCAAAAAAGTACCGCAGTTCTTTATGTTGTTTTTATTATAAAATTTTTTCTTTCTATCCAAAAAATTTATTTTTTCCAAGTTTAAACAAATTTGAATTCTCAATTCTCTACGACATCTAGGAGCTAAAATATTTTCAGGAACAACAAAAGCATAATTTTTTTCATCTCTCTTTTCAAGTACCCTTTCATGTCTATGTCTTTTAATGGATTCATCAAAAGAATTCTTATAATCGTTTTCTTTTTGTTGGTTTTTTCTATTAGTTTGGTGATTACTCTTATGGACCAGTGAAATAACTATGGTTTGATACATAATAAAAAGTCCATCTCCTTGTATAGACAGGCGAACAGGTTCAATAATCAATACTCCTTTGTTTATCAATTCTGTAAGATTTAGATCTTTTTGAATCAGCAATAGATCCAGACGCATTTCTCCTCTTTGAATAGAAGATATTGCAATTTGCTTTGGATTGTTCAGTCTAAGCAGGAGACAATATATCTGGATACTATTAATTATTCTTTGATCCAAAGAACTATGCCATCTCAGTTGAAAAAGAAAATATCTTTTCAGGAAAAAATCTAGTTCCGCTTCTGTGGTACTCTTCCATTTATTTTGATTTCTACTCTTTTTCATGTATGAGTCACTGTCATCCTCGTTAACTTCTTTTTCTTGGTTTGATAGATCTGATCCAATATCTTCTTGGTCTGATTCTTCTTTTTCTTCTTTATTTTCTAATTCAAGATCTTTTTTTTTTTTTTTTTCACTGGTGGTTTGATTTCCATTAAAATTAAAATGGAAAAGAAGTGATTTTGTTGGTATAATCCACGGTTTAATCCTATATGTATCATATAGCCCCAACAATTCTGGGAAGAACCAAAGGTGCAGATTTGATATGGGGCGGTTTAGTATTTCTTCATTCATTCCCATCCAATCAAAAAAAAAATTTTTTCCGCTGGATGGTTTTATTTGTTTATCAATCGCAAGATACGAAAGATCCTTCGTATCAATTTGATTAATGATTGAATAATAGTTAATTCCTGTTTTAGTATTTTTATCCATGCGGGTCTCAGTATCCATATTAGACCAAGCCTCAATATCGATCTTATTTCTAAGACAAAAAGAAACGATTCGCCAATCAAAATATTTTCTATCCGGATTTTTATCCGTATCAACAATACAATCTTCTCCTAGATAATGACTCATATATATGCCGGCAGGCATATAAAAAATTGGGGGTTTATTTGTGTTGTAGTTATAGGGAATTTTTCGGCTTCCCTTTACTTGTAATGGTGATAGAGAAATATATGAATCCTTACCTTCTCTATAATTGATATATTTCTGTGATAAAAGATCATATCCATACTGTTTTTTAAAACATTTTTTTTTACTCGATAATGAATCCATTACATAAGCATTTTGCTTCTTATAATTAAATAAATTTTTTTGTTTATATGAATCCAATTTTGTTGATGCCTTGTTTGAAATCGTATTACTTTGATTGACTCCATTTCGTGGTTTTTGTAGAGCTAATTGAGACGATGTAATCTTAGATAAATTATATTGATAGTTATAAGGACTGTTTAACCAATTTTTCCACCCATTCGTTTCAAAATTGCTAAGTTTTTTATGTCTTGATTCAGAATTAAGTATTCCTTGTGTTCCAAAAAAATTCTTTATTCTATCCTTAAGAAAAAAAGACGTTCCATTATATTGAAGTACAGATCTCATGTGATATTTGTTAATCACTTGGGTTTGTGAGAATTTGTAAAATACATATGCCTGTGACAAGTCAACTGGGGCACAAAAATGATGTAAATTCTTATTACTAATATTAGAAAGTGCCCTCTTTTTAGTCGAAATGACATGAATTCTTTTCTTTTTTCTTTCTTCAACTTCTTCTTTCTTTATTTCATCATTGTAACTTTTTTTATCAATATCTCCTTTTTTTAAGTCTAGGGAAAATTGTGCATTGATCCTGGGAATATTAATGAGATATAGAAGGGTGTCCATATATATCTTTTCAATCAAAAAGTTTAAAAAAGAGTGTCGTTTACGTATTAATCTAGAACTTATTCTTTGGAATATCCGCCAAAAAACTTTTGGCGCTTCTAATTTTTTATCGTTACAACTTGTATCGTTAGGATTAATATTTCTATCTGGAATTAGAAACGTGTTTTTCTTGTCATTTATTATTTTTTCAATTTGATTCTTAATTGTACTTGTCCTATCAGCCAGATCTTCTATTTTTTTTTCTGTTAGTGAATAATTTGTCCAAGACATTGATCTAATTCGACTGGACGATTCATGAACTATCTGATTTTCTTTGAGAGACATTTTTTTATTTTCATATACTTTTATCAATCCAACTAATAGAATTGGATTTACTTTACCAAGCTCTTTTATTCTTTTTTTTTGAAAAAAATCCTTTTTATGAGTCCAGCTTTCTTTTTCTTTTGAGTCCTTTAGAAACCCTTTTGTTTTTTCTTTTAAAACTCTTAGACCTAGAAAACTTTGTTTTTTTGTTTTTTTTATTTTTTTTTCTAGGTCTTTTAAAATGGGTTTTAAAAAAGAAGGTCGTCTTCGAGGAGAACCAAAAGGAAATTCAGTTTCCATCCCCCAGACTGTCAAAAAGCAAGAATTTTCTTTTATTCCCCTTGGATTTCTATGATGGGATCGTTTCTTAGAACTGTTCCAAGGTTTTGGATAGAAAGGATATAGGATCTTTATCTGAATACCCTCTGTTAACCAATTTTTTGGAAATTCCATTTCGGATAATTGAACACCATTATAGGTGCATTTAACATGCATTTCTCTACCCCACTCTCTCCAATCCTCATTCCACTCCGGGTGTTGAAATAATAAGATACGGCTGATGTTTTTAGCTATTATCAATGAAGGCAATCCAATATATTTTCTAAAAATAGAGTGGGCTATTAACAAGCAACCCCTTATTGATTGACCAAATAGAACAGTATCCCAGCTTTCCGCTACTGCTAGCCGGTCATTTTCCTCCCCTTTCTTCTTCCTTTTTTTATCCTTTTCTTTTGCCTCTTCCTCAAAACTGGAATTTTTGAATTCCGTACTTTTTATCATCCAATTCTTAAAAAGAAGATTCCAAATTCGGGAGGTGTCAGCAGAAAAAAAAACCTTTTTGTAGATTCTGTCAAAAAAAAGAGGGGAATGGATATTTGTTTGAAACGGTTCCCAAATAACAGTTTTACGTCTTTGAGCGCGCATAGATCCTTTGATTATATCTCGACGAAAATCTGATTCTTGCGAATAACGTAGGACAAAAACTTCTTCTACTTCATCATTAGTATTCGTTGTACTATTTGTACGTTCGGTATCTGTAAAAATGACTACATGGTTGGCCTTTCTTGACCTAATTTCATGATCCTCAGCCGTTTCTTCTAAAATTGTTCCATCTTGTTGCTCCAAACTGGTAATCAATTTGTATGACCATTGAGGAACTTCTTTACGTATTTCTTTTATTCCAATGGATTCCTTTATAATTCTTTGATAATGTCTATCGGGTGTAACCACATCAAATAAATATTTAGTTCTATTTTCTGAATTAAGTTTTCCTTCTTCTGTAAGGAAGTATTTTCCCTCAAATTTTTCCTTTTTTTCTTCCAATTCTTGGTAGTTTGTGGGAAGTATATTATGAAATTTATTTATCCAAATCCAATCTTCTTCTGAGAAAGCCTCATTCATATTCAAACTTGAGGTTAAATACTTTTTTTTTTTTTCGCTTCCGCGGCGGGTTCCGTTCAAAAAAGGATCATACCCTTCAGGCAGGCAGTCTTGTTCAGTCTCATCATTGCATAATCTAATCCTTTTTTCAAGTACATCCAGTTTCAGAGACCCCCTTTCTAGAGCATCAATTCTATTTAAAAATGCGTTGTTTATGTTCTTTTTTTTTTTTTTGTTGGTATAAACCCAATTATTATACAATTCTTCAGAAGAAGGTTTTTCAGTTGTGGACAAAAGTATCTTTCCTTTTATCATTTCCAAAAAGATTGACAAACTAGGTGGATATGTAAAAGATATTCTTTCTTTTCCATCACTTTCACATGTAAAAAAAAAATAGTGTGACATTTCGTCTCGGACAGCATCTTCAAATTTATCATTTTTGATATATCGCACTGGACGATTCCATCGTTTATAGTCGAAAAGAAGAGTAACAAGAGGTTTTTCAAACCAGAGGAGGTCTTTATCTTCTTTAAGTTTAAGTATTTCTAACTTCGAATTTTCTTCCGAACAAAGGGAAGGGGAAGGGTCTTCTTCGATGGATCCTTCTTCCTGTTTAGTCCCCTTCGTTTCGGAAATTGTTTCGATTTCTACATCTGTTTCTCCCTCACTTTTCCCCCTTTCTTCCGTTTCGGCAGTTTCTTCTTTTAGTTTCTTAGTAACAATAGGCGACGGTATTCTGCCTAAATAGTAGACACAGGTGATAAATAAGAGAATACTAAAGATTCGAGCCATAGAATTTCTCAATTCTGACACAAGGTACTTATTCGATCTAATAGAATTATTTTTCCGTATCCAGAATAATACCAATCCAACCCATTTCATGAATAAAATGTGACCAATTAACCAACCAACAAAACTACTTGTTACAAATAACATCTTGTTGTTGCATCGAAACATATAAATGTTGACTAATCTGGCTAATGTTGAACTCGGTAAAATGAAATGGTTGAATAATTGAAAAATGAGATTATTCAGGAATACACATTGAATGCTGAGATTACGCATTG